CTATCTATTTGCTCAATAGATAGATCGATCGAAAAAATAATAACTATACTTAACAATAAAATACTAAGAAAAGCCCACATACGGCGAAGATTTTTTGTTGCGGTCGGAAAAAGTAGAAGTCCCACCCCTATTAACATAGGGACTGGAAGTGGAACTAAAGGTATGATCCAGGAATATTGATATGGATGTTCCATAAAATCAATAAAATTATACTAATTGTTTTTTATTTTGAATTCATTGTTTCTGATTCACCGGTTCTTATTTCTTTTAAAAGGGATTAATAAAAAAATTAAGGTATTAAAAACTTAAATAAAATTTTCTTTTGCAATTCATAGTTATTTTGAATCTTTCCCAACAACTAAAAAAAAAAAATGAAAGTTCAAAGCAATCAAATGTTCTAACTAAGCTACTAGTCAAAAATCAATAATTTTTTTATACTTTATACTAAGTAAGATTTTTATGAAGATAGAGCAAATTCAAATTTCAATTATTATTCCCTAATAACACTAATTTATGTACATAGATCAAGACTAAAGAATTACACCAAATTAAGTTTGATATAAATAAGAGGATGACCCAGATCGTTCCCCAATAAAATACGAACTAGGTTTTTTAGTTTGTTTCTTCTTTGTTTATTCACAATCATTAACTAGTTCATCTCGGAACGTATTGGTTGTCTTCCATTACAATAAAAGGCATTTAATAAACAATTACTAGAAAAAAAAAAAAATGATTAGGTCGATAAAACCTGTTCGATGTATTTTTCATGGATAAATGTAGCATGCCGAAAATAGACAGAGATAAACACAGAAGGGCCTTTTCTTTTTTTTATCAACTTCAACCAATTTGATTTCTATTATATGGCACAATCCACCCTATATACCCTATAGATCTCGATTTGAATAGGTATATAAGGGTACCGCCAATAACACCGAAAAACAAATTATTTTTTCCCCTATATTTATGGAATAGAAATTGAAAAAATCCCTTATTCTATTGTTTTTCTTTTTTGTTCTAGTAAGATTTTATGCCATTTTTGCATATTTCTATTTATTTATTTTTTTCTCTAAACTAACTACCCTTAGAAAAAATAAACAGATAATGAAATGAATAATAAAACAAAAAAATGATTTGTTTTAACAATAGATGTCTTTCACATCCAATTTGAGCAATGAATAACCTTTTATTTTTTGAATGGCAGTTCCAAAAAAACATACTTCTATATTAAAAAAACGTATTCGTAAAAATATTTGGAAAAAAAGGGGGTATTGGGCAGCGTTGAAGGCTTTTTCGTTAGCGAAATCCCTTTCTACTGGGAATTCAAAAAGTTTTTTTGTACAACAAATAAATAAGAAAACGTTGGAATAATCTAAATCCGCCTGACTCAAAAATGAGTTAACTGTGTTTCGAATTTCGACTATATAATCTAGAAAAGTCGAAAAAAGTAAGTAACCATTCCCCTTTCGTAATGTTTTGAACCACTTGATTTGTCTACTGAATTCGAAAAAAAAAAAAAAATAAAAAAAAATACTTTTTTTTTATTTGAAAACGGAATCAAGACAAACTAGAAAGTTTCACCTTTCTTTTTATTTGAATATTTTTTTTATTCCCAGGATGGGGATTCTTATTTTCCCCATCACCCCACCATACACCCTAAACAATAAGAATTTTTTTATTTAGATTTAGGCCTTTCCGTTTATGCTATAAGGCAGGGGATATAAAATCTTTAGGAAAAATAAATGGGTTGTTGAAACTAATTGATTCAGTATAGAGCTTTTTTTTTTTTAAGTAGGGTACAATTCCAATTACGATAGAAATCATTTTTTTTATTGTCTCTAATATGTCCAGCCCAATACCTAATTGATTTGATCAATCCCAGCACAAATTAATACTGAAAAAAACCCAACAATTACGACAACACAAACACAAAAGTTAGAAAAAATGAAAAAGAGAAAGAAACTTTTTTTGAGTTGTTCCCTGAATTGAAGTTAGAACTAGTTAGTTACAGCCGTTACAATGGTTCTAGTTTATCAAACCAGAAACTATGAAAGTTAAGTTAAATAAAACTGAAACCTTAACCTTAAATAATTAAATAAGAAAATAATTAAATAAGACGACAAAAGGTGGAATCTTTAAATCTCCATTTCAATGAATGAGGTTGTTTTTAGTAAGCATTCAAATTGATGAATAAAAATTCATTGAAATGGACTCTTTCAATCTCGACGATTGACTAATAATAGGTTATTATGATTTCGAGCAAGCCGCTATGGTGAAATCGGTAGACACGCTGCTCTTAGGAAGCAGTGCTAGAGCATCTCGGTTCGAGTCCGAGTAGCGGCATAGCATCTCCAAAAGGATATACAAAAAGTGCTCTAAGGAGTTTCATTTCTGATTTCCATTCTGTATATTTGAGGTATTCTCGCTCTCGCTTTTCATTTTTTTTTTTTTTTTTATGATCTTTTCAACTTTAGAACATATATTAAAGCATATATCCTTTTCGGTCGTTTCAATTGGAATTACAATTTATTTAATAACCTTATTAGTCGATGAAATCAGAGGACTATATGATTCATCAGAAAAGGGGATGATAGCTACCGCTTTCTGTCTAACGGGATTATTAATCACCCGTTGGATTTACTCGAGACATTTCCCATTAAGTGATTTATATGAATCATTAATCTTTCTTTCATGGAGTTTCTCCATTATTCATAGGATTTTTTATTTTAAAAATAATAAAAATCATTTAAGCGCTATAACGGCACCAAGTGCTATTTTTACCCAAGGCTTTGCTACTTCGGGTTTTTTAACCAAAACGCATCAATCCGGAATATTAGTACCCGCTCTCCAAGTCCAGTGGTTAATGATGCACGTAAGTATGATGGTATTGGGCTATGCAGCTCTTGTATGTGGATCCTTATTATCCACGGCTCTTCTAGTCATTACATTTCGAAAAGTGATAAGGGTTTTTTTGAAAAGCAAAAATTTTTTAAATGTAAATGAGTCGTTTTGCTTCGGTGAAATCCAATACATGAACGAAAAAAGGAATGTTTTCCTAAATACTTTTTCCGCTAGAAATTATTACAGGTATCAAGTGATTCAACAATTGGATCATTGGAGTTATCGTATTATTAGTTTAGGATTTCTCTTTTTAACCATAGGGATTCTTTCGGGAGCAGTATGGGCTAATGAGGCGTGGGGGTCTTATTGGAATTGGGATCCAAAAGAAACTTGGGCATTTATTACTTGGACTATATTCGGGATTTATTTACATACTCGAACAAATAAAAATTTGGAAGGTGTAAATTCCGCAATTGTCGCCTCTACGGGCTTTCTTATAATTTGGATATGCTATTTCGGAGTCAATCTATTAGGAATAGGGTTACATAGTTATGGTTCATTTAATTAACATCTACTTGAATTGAGGAAAGGGCTTGATGAATACAAACATAGGACAGCGCATAGATCGAAACGAAACTTAGTGTTAGTGTAAGACGCCGAGAACCTTTTGAATCAAGCAGTGCGGCGATTCAAAAGGTTCTTACAAACGCCCCGGCGTTTGGTGGCAATTAAAATTCTATTATTTTACCTCTTTTTTTTTTATTTAACTTAAACTTAAGAGAAGAAAAAAAAAAAAAAAACTTAAGAGAAGAAAAAGGACTTCTTTGTTCATTGGCTAACGAACTTTTTTTTAATCATGGGATTTTTTTTTTTTTTTTTCTTTTTTTTTTAGTCATGAAAACTATCTATAAAAAAAATTAGATATAATAGCTTCGGCCTTGTCCACTGATAGTGAGAGAACAAAATCCGGATAAATACCAATACCTATTATGGGTAGAAGAATAGAGATCAAAACAAATAACTCCCGTGGTCCAGAATCAAAAAAAGAAGAGTTTGGTGGGGCATTAAATAACTTGTACCCATAGAACATTTGCCGTAACATAGATAATGAATAAATAGGAGTTAATATCATTCCAATTGCCATTACAAAAGTGATTAGTATTTTTGGCATTAAAAAAAAAAATTGGCTGGTAATTATTCCCAAAAATACTATTAATTCCGCAACAAAACCACTCATGCCGGGTAATGCAAGGGAAGCCATCGATAAGATACTGAATAGCGTGAATATCTTTGGAATTGGGATAGCCAGTCCGCCCATTTCGTCGAGATAAGCAAAACGTATTCTATCATAACTCGTTCCTGCCAAGAAAAAAAGTGCAGCACTAATAAACCCATGAGAAATTATTTGTAAAATGGCTCCGTTGAGGCCTGTATCGGTTATCGAGCCAATTCCTATAATTATGAAACCCATATGAGATACCGAGGAATAGGCTATTCTTTTTTTTAAATTCCGTTGGCCGGGAGATGTTGAAGCTGCATAAATTATTTGCATGGTACCTACTATCATGAACCAGGGGGAAAATCGAAAATGAGCATGCGGTAATAGTTCCATATTGATCCGAATCAACCCATATGCTCCCATTTTTAATAAGATTCCGGCTAGAAGCATACAAGTACTGTAATGTGCCTCTCCGTGGGTGTCTGGTAACCACGTATGGAAGGGTATAATCGGTAATTTGACAGCAAAAGCAATAAAAAACCCAATATAGAATATTATTTCCAGTGCCACAGGATACGATTGATTAACTAATGTTTCCAAGTTTAATGTTGGTTCATTGGAACCATATAAACCGATACCCAAAACTCCTATTAAAAGAAAAACAGAACCTCCTGCAGTGTACAAAATAAATTTTGTGGCTGAATAAAGGCGTTTCTTTCCACCCCACATGGCCAGAAGTAGATAAACGGGAATTAATTCGAATTCCCACATGATGAAAAAAAGTAAAAGGTCTCGAGACGAAAATGGTCCTATTTGACCGCTGTACATCGCTAACATCAGGAAATGGAATAGTCGGGAATTCCGCGTAACTGGCCGAGCCGCTAAAGTAGCTAAAGTAGTGATAAATCCCGTCAGTAAAATAGGTCCTATGGAAAGTCCGTCTATTCCCAACCGCCAGTCAAAATCAAAAAAGGTGATCCATTTATAATCCTCTGCCAGCTGGATTAATGGATCGTCCAATTGGAAATTATAACAGAATGCATAGGTCATTAGAAGGAGTTCTAAGACACATATATATATTGTATATCCTCTAGTCACCTTATTTCCTCTATGAGGGAGAAATAAAATTAGAGAACCCGCGGCTATTGGAAAAACTACAATTAGTGTTAACCAAGGAAAATAATTCGTGGTAAAGACAAGATACACTTGGCCCAGAAAAACCCGTGCTCGAAACTCGAAAATAGAATATATTCTTATTTTTTTTTCTTTTTCGAGTACGGGTTTTTGTCGGTAATCGGTAAAAAAAAAACTGTATTCAAAACGGATTCAAGTGGGTTTTTGGGAACGTATCAATATCAATAAGCTAGACCCATGCTTCGAGTTGTTTCATGCCATAAATAAACTCGAACACTCAAGAAATCTGTTGGACAGGCGGATTCACATCGCTTACAACCAACACAGTCCTCTGTTCTTGGAGCAGAAGCAATTTGCTTTGCTTTACATCCGTCCCAAGGTATCATTTCTAATACATCTGTGGGGCAGGCTCGGACACATTGAGTACACCCTATACATGTATCATAAATCTTTACTGAATGTGACATTGGATCTATCAATTTTTGTTTTGAACTTTTTCATTTTCGATCTAGTCAATTTTGAAACATCGTATATTTAAACACCAGACGAATCAATGATTTACCATAATTTTTCTAATTAATCCACTTCTGGATCAACTCTTAAGAGGGAACAAAGATACTTTGACTTCTTACAGTGTCACAAACATGATCGAGGTTAGGGCATATTATATATCCTAAGCCGAATTGATTAATATTATGATTTATAAATACTACTTATTCAACAAAGTCGATTGATTGATACGAGTCGATTTTCTGTTACGAAAAATTGATGAAACAATAGCTGATCCGATAGCTGCTTCAGCGGCTGCAATAGCTATAACAAAAATTGAGAAAATATCTCCTTTTAATTGTCGACTATCAAAAAAATCAGAGAATGTTACGAAATTTATATTAACTGCATTTAGTATAAGTTCAAGACACATCAGGGCCCGAACCATATTTCGGCTCGTAATCAATCCATAGATACCAATAGAAAATAAATAGGCACTCAAAACAAGTACATGCTCGAGCATCATTGACCAACTCCGTACCAATTTCGATTCATTTCAATATGAACAATAATGCAAGTGATTTGATTGCTTAGAATATAACAAGTACGGAACAGAAGAATCTATTTAGTAATAGATCGAATACAAAAATTTCAATTTTTATTTTCTATTGATCCATGAATAGTATTCAACTAGACTTTAAAGAATTAAAGGGAAATAGATGTGATAACACATAAAAAAGTCGAATTGGGATTGCTGTTCCTAGTTCTAAAGATTTGTTACTGACGAGCCACGGCAATTGCACCTATCAAAGCAACTAAAAGAATTATTGAAACGAGTTCAAATGGAAGAAAAAAGTCTGTTGATAAATGAATTCCAATTTGTTGACTATTACTTATCAAATCTTGTTCGATAATCTGGTTGGGTCGTGTAGTCCAAATAATCCCGTACCACGACGTATCTAGAATAGTAGTGATTAGTGAAAAAAAAATACTTGTACAAACCAGGGAAGTAAGTCCATCACCAATAGTCCAAAGATTCAAATGAAACTCTTTGGAATAGTCTGAACCATTCATGAACATTACAGCAAATATGATTAAAACATTTACAGCTCCCACGTAAATAAGGAGCTGCGCGGCAGCTACAAAATAGGAATTTGATAGAATATAGAATAAGGATATACAAACAAGAACCAATCCCAAGGAAAAGGCAGAAGAAATCGGGTTGGTAAATAATACCACTCCCAGACCTCCTAATATAAGACCCGATCCCAGAAAAACTAAAAGAAAATCATGTATTGGTCCAGGCAAATCCATTATATTAAAATAAGAGATAAATAAATCGAAATCTTTTTCATGAACTTATTGAACCGACCAGGAAAATCTTTTTTATGAGACATTCCCAATTCCAATTGAATTAAATTCGAATCTATTAAGTGGGAATTGATGCGGATACAGTTATTGGATCAATTTCGTTCTTTTCTTTATTCGAAATGGCAATTTGAAATTGAAGCTATATAGTTCGAAAAAGCTTCGGTCTATATATTATTTCATTTCAATACAAATTAAGTTGTACTTCTCATCAACCAATCAATAGTTGGGATTTGGAGTTATTGACCAAGCAAAGAAAAAACCTTATTCCTTTAGACCAAATATACCAAAACGGAACCTTAGTAATTTGAAATTCAAGGGTTTAGTCATTTTTTCTTTGAGGCGAATTCAAGACTGTTCGAATTGTAAAATCGTCAATTACTGACATTGGTAAACGACCTAAAGCAATTTGATTATAATTCAATTCGTGACGGTCGTAAGTAGCAAGTTCA